TCTTCGTAGTGGCTCCGTTCCATGCCTCATTTCATAGGTAAGCCCAGAGTGGCTCTATTTCATTCTATTTCACTTCCTAGCACTTCCTATCATTTAATATCCATCCCTTTGGTCTTATTGACATAAGAGATGTCATTTATAGTCTATCTCTTTCTATATATGGAAAGTCAAGAAATTCTCATCGAAACATCGAGAAATTGTGCATATAGAAAACTCTAAAGAAAGAAAAAAAGGAGACCCATGCCATGATTTTCAAATCTTTTCTACTTAGTAGTCTAAGTTTCTCGATGAGGATAATTAATTCGGTCGTTGCGGTCGGACTCTATTATGGGTTTCTGACCACATTCTCCATGGGTCCCTCTTAGATCTTCTTTCTCCAATCTTGGATTAGGGAAGAAGGAGATATTCGCGACTCCTGGTGGTTTCATTATGGGGCAGCTCATGATCTTCATATCGATCTATTATCCACCTCTGCATCTATTCTTTCTTAGCTAAACGGGTGGAAGATCCATCCAATTTGGTTATATCATGGACTCAAAAAACGGATCTGAATGTGACTGAAATGCACGATCTTCACAGGTATCACTTTTCACGATACCTAAAAGGTGGAATAGCGATTTTCGAACCATTTCCTATAAGAGAAAGGTTTCCATTACTTTGAGAAATGGATTCTATATCAAACTATAGCTATTGCATTAAAGAAGAAAAGAAACTAATAGAAGTCGAAGACGCGGAATGGTAGTGAATAGAGAGAAAGATTCTTCTGGTTTTCTTGTTCCTGAAAATATTCTATCTATCTCCTAGACGCCGTAGAGAATTGAGAATTTTCATGTCTTTCAATTCTCGTACTCGTAATTGGAAAGTTACGGAAGGAGATCCATCATTTTGCAATGAAAACTACATAAAAAACTCTGGACAATTTCGAAATCAGGCCAAGCGTCTTAATACATATGCAAAAAAATTCATTATTGGCCCACCATTGATTAGAAGATTTAACTTGTATGAATCGCTATTGGTTTGATACGAATAATGGCAGTTGTTTCAGTATGTTAAGGATACAGATGTATCCACAATTCATTTAGAGTTACTTAATAGCCTATTTCTTATACCATATCTCTATCCCGTGAAATTCTCGAGCCGAAAGATGGATGCATATGCTATGTTTCATTTTGCTAAATGATATCAATTAAACGGTGTATCAATTCCATAAATTGGATATAGCAATAAATAAATCAGCAAAATTCTTTTATTTTAGATAGAAGAAACTTTTCTTCTATCTAAAATAAAAGAATGTACCCTTCTATCCAAATCCAATTTGCATCGATAAAATAAATCCAAATTCCAGTAGTAGATGAATAATTGCAAATTTTTGTGTGTACGAGATTAGAATAACTTCAAAATAACTGACATAATTTTTTATTTTTCCTGATCAGAAAAATACATGAAAAAGAAAGGAGGTAGAAAAATTTTTGGATTTATGGTTAAAGAAGAAAAAGAAGAAAACTGGGGTTCTGTTGAATTTCAAGTATTCAGTTTCACCAATAAGATACGGAGACTTGCTTCACATTTGGAATTACACAAAAAAGATTTTTCATCGGAAAGAGGTCTCCGAAGACTTTTGGGAAAACGTCAACGTTTGCTGGCTTATTTGGCAAAGAAAAATAGAGTACGTTATAAGAAATTAATCAGTCAGTTGGATATTAGGGAGCGGTAATTTCATCGTTCGAATTTTTTTTCTTATTTTATTAGTAGTCTTATAGTAGTCTTAGATTTTGCATTTTGATGAGCCTCGTTTTGAGGAATTCATGGAATAATCCATTTTCATGGAATAATGAATTAAGGAAGAAAGGATATGAGTCTACCGCTTACAAGAAAAGATCTCATGATAGTCAATATGGGCCCTCACCACCCATCAATGCATGGTGTTCTTCGACTGATCGTTACTCTCGATGGTGAAGATGTTATTGATTGTGAACCCATATTAGGCTATTTACACAGAGGAATGGAAAAAATCGCGGAAAACCGAACTATGGCAGGAGATAGGAGAATTCCTTAAGAAAGAAAAAAGAATAAGAACACAGATACATAACATAAAAAAAAGAATAAATAAGACGAAATTCGACCTCCCCCTACATATTTAATTTCTTCTCCTATACAAAAACTAGCAAGACCTACTCCATTGGTAATTCCATCAATGACACCCTTGTCGAAAAACTGCGTTAGTTCGGTTAATCCTCTTATACCCAAGGTAAAGGTCCTAGTATAGAAAATATCTATATAACCGCGATTATATGACCAACTATATATCTTTTTTTTTAGTTGATGGAAAAAATACTTTTTCGGACCCCCTTTTACAAAGGAATTTATTAAATCCAAATTCTGAAAAAAAGAGTAAGCAGATCCATAAAACATATATGCTATGAATAGACCAAAAATAGCTAGACTTACAGAAGAAATTGCATTAGTGATAAATTCATATGAATTTATGGAAGAATTAGAACTTTCTTGGAAAAAGTTGATTGAGGGAGTTAGCCACTTTGATAATATGGTTAATTCCCCTATTTCATTATCAAAATGGATTCCTATAGATCCAATGAACAAAGTACAAAGCAGTAATATAAGAAGAGGAAATAGCATAGTATTTCCCGGTTCATGAGGATAGACAAAAGTGTTTTTAGTCCCCAATGAAGTACTAAAGGACCCTATCCTATTTCCTGTATTAACATGAATTTTGGATAGATTTTGTGAAAAAAAAGAAACTCCACTCTTCGCTGTTGATAAAACGAAATCTCTATTGACTCCTTTAGATATCCTTTTTCCCCATAACGATATTGAATACAACGAATCCTCTTTAGTACTACTGTAATTTTGAAAATGAACACGCAAATACCCATCAAAAGTAAGTAAATATATCCGAAACATATAAAACGCAGTTAATCCTGCAGTAAAAGAAGCTATTATTCCAAAAAAGGGTGAATATAACCAACTATTACTAAGGATTTCATCTTTGGACCAGAAGCAAGCAAGAGGTGGAATACCACAAAGAGAAAGGGTACCCCATAAAAAACAAGTTCTTGTAATTGGAATGTATTTTCTTAAACCACCCATAAGAACCATATTCTGACTTTTATCTGGTGAATATCCAACAAGAGGTTCCATTGAATGAATAACAGATCCGGATCCCAAGAACAATAAAGCTTTCGAATAAGCATGAGTGATCAAATGGAATAAAGCAGCTTGATAAGAACCTATACCTAGAGCTAACATCATATAACCCAATTGAGACATTGTAGAATAGGCTAAGCTTCTTTTAATATCTCTCTGAGCAAGAGCTAAAGTGGCTCCTAAGAAAAGTGTTAGTGTACCTATTAAAGAAATGAAACTCATTATCAAAGGTAGGGATATGAAAAGAGGAAGAAGTCGAGCTATAAGAAAAATCCCCGCAGCAACCATAGTTGCTGCGTGTATAAGAGCTGAAATGGGGGTGGGTCCTTCCATAGCATCGGGTAACCATACGTGAAGAGGGAATTGTGCCGATTTCGCAACTGCACCAAGGAATAATAAAAAAGCACACAAAATAGTAAGCAAGGAGTTAATCTCATTATTAGGAATCCAGTTATTAGCTATTTTAAACAAATCCCGAAACTCTAAACTACCTGTTATCCAAAAAAAACCTAGAATTCCTAATAACAGACCAAAATCCCCTACACGATTAGTTACAAAAGCTTTTTGACAAGCACTCGCTGCAATTGGCCGTGTAAACCAAAAGCCTATCAATAAATAGGAACACATTCCCACAAGCTCCCAAAAAAAATAAATTTGTATCAAATTGGAACTAGTAACCAATCCCAACATGGAAGTATTGAAAAAACTTATATAAACAAAAAATCTCAAATATCCCTCATCGTGAGACATATAATCGTCACTATAAATAAGAACCAGGATTCCTACAGTAGTAATTAGTATTAACATAATAGAAGTAAGCGGGTCGATTAAGTATCCAAATTCTAAGGAAAAATCATTATTGACGGTCCAAGACCATAGATATTGATAGATAGAACTTCCATTTATTTGTTGAATAGACAGGTGAACTGAGAATACCATAGCTATACTTAAAAGTAAAACACTAGGAAAAGCCCATATGCGACGAAGATTTTTTGTTGCTGTCGGAATAAGAAAAAGTCCAAACCCCATTGACATAATAACTGGAAGTGGGAGAAGAGGGATTACCCATGCATATTGATATGTATGTTCCATAAGAAAAGAAATTGCAATTTTTACTTGAAAATTTTACTTCAATTTTTCTATAAAATTGAAAAAAAGTTTCCGATTCACCAAACTAATTCTTATCTATTTCTGAAGGAATAAAAAAAATACTAGAATTCTTAATTTTTCAAAAATTTTCTCATTGAAACAATCAAAAAATAAGAATAGGTTTTGTTGGTTAAAGTCAAAAAGTTAATGAAATAACTTCGTTACCTAGTTATTACCTAAAGAAGGACTTTTATTAAAATACAAAAAAAGATTGAATCATTTTACTTTAATATTTTTTTGTATTAAAATGAAGCAGCTCCCTTGTTTCGTAACTCAAATTGATTGGAATTCAATTCTGGAATACCATTCTGAACTTAATTAACTATTTGATTGAATTTTCCCTTCCTTTTATCCTCCCGTCTTATATGGGGGATAGGCCCCCATACCTTATATCTGTATATGGAGAGTATACTTGATATCTGTATATGGAGAGTATACTTGAAATATAAATTGATTTAAATAGAAAACCTTTGTATATATTCTATATTATTAAAACAAAGTCTAAAAAAAATATATAATATGTTAAAAAACTCTTGTCTTATCCGCATTAGACAAAATGAAGTAAAAAAGAATTCAGAATTTCAATATCTTTTAGTATCTAAGTATAAATACTAAGAAAAAGAAGAAAGATGGATTGATTTGCGGCAATAGATGTCTTTCACATACAACTAGAAAAAAGTAATTTCCTTTTTGAATGGCAGTTCCAAAAAAACGTACTTCGATGTCAAAAAAGCGTATTCGTAAAAATCTTTGGAAGAAAAAGACTTATTTTTCCATAGTACAATCTTATTCTTTAGCAAAATCAAGATCATTTTCTGGCGTCAGCGAGCATCCAAAACCAAAGGGTTTTTCTCGGCAACAAACAAACAAATAATAGGGTTTTGGGATAATATGAATTGACCTATCCCAAAAAAAATTCCAATTATTTAATATGAATAATTAGGATTAATTAATGAATGTACTTTTATGTGTCGAATTCCTCGATACAATATTCTTAGAACAAACCTCTCTGATATATAAAAAAAGGGTTTTTGGTATACTGTGACCTAAATATTCTTTTCCTATCAATGAACTTTTCGTAATAGAATCCGTATAATAAATAAAAAAGGGGGGATTCTATTATGAAAAGTAGAGTATTCCTGCAATAAGACTTACAACTTCTACCTATCTTATCCTAAATTAACAAAAAAATTAGTTCTATATTGCAACTGAGAAAAAATTGTTCCAACTCTTTCAAACTTTGTTTCTATTGGGCAAAGCAAGAATTTTTTTGTTAAAAAATTCGCAACGATACTACCAAACGAAGTCTATTTTAATGAAGATTCTAATGTCCTAAATTCTATGGACTCTTCCAATCTCGACGATTCGCGAGAAAATAACTTAATATTCTTTTAATAAACCTGTTATTTCAACTTAGCCGCCATGGTGAAATTGGTAGACACGCTGCTCTTAGGAAGCAGTGCTCAAGCATCTCGGTTCGAGTCCGAGTGGCGGCAGTCTCGAAAAAGAATACAATAGATTATAAAATAAAATGGATTCAATTCGAAATTTCCAATTTTGTAATGGGACCTTCTCCTTATGCTATTTGCAACTTTAGAACATATACTAACTCATATTTCTTTCTCAACAATTTCAATTGTGATTACGATTCATTTGATAACCTTATTAGTTCGTGAACTTGGGGGATTACGTGATTCGTCAGAAAAAGGAATGATAGCCACTTTTTTCTGTATAACAGGATTCTTAGTTTCTCGTTGGGCTTCTTCGGGACATTTTCCATTAAGTAATTTATATGAGTCATTGATCTTCCTTTCATGGGCTCTGTATATTCTTCATATGATTCCTAAGATACAAAACTCTAAAAATGATTTAAGCACAATAACTACGCCGAGTACTATTTTAACGCAAGGCTTTGCCACGTCGGGTCTTTTAACTGAAATGCATCAATCCACAATACTAGTACCTGCTCTACAATCTCAGTGGTTAATGATGCATGTCAGTATGATGTTACTAAGCTATGCGACTCTTTTGTGCGGATCCTTATTATCCGCCGCTCTTCTAATCATTAGATTTCGAAAGAATTTAGATTTCTTTTCGAAAAAGAAGAAAAATGTTTTAAGCAAAACATTTTTCTTTAATGAGATTGAATATTTCTATGCAAAAAGAAGTGCTTTAAAAAGCACCTTTTTTCCTTCATTTCCAAATTATTACAAATATCAATTAATTGAGCGTTTGGATTCTTGGAGTTATCGTGTCATTAGTCTAGGGTTTACCCTTTTAACCATAGGTATTCTTTGTGGAGCAGTATGGGCTAATGAGGCGTGGGGATCCTATTGGAATTGGGATCCTAAAGAAACTTGGGCATTTATTACTTGGACCATATTTGCAATTTATTTACATAGTAGAACAAATCCAAATTGGAAGGGTACGAAGTCAGCGTTTGTAGCTTCCATAGGATTTCTTATAATTTGGATCTGTTATTTTGGTATCAATCTATTAGGAATAGGTTTACATAGTTATGGTTCATTTACATTACCCATCTAAATGATTACATAACATAAAACCTTAATGAAATGGAAAAAACTTCCATTTTTGTGTTTGATTTGAGAACCCCTTGAACGCCTTCTCAAAGGGTTCTCAAAAATTCGAGATAGATCTAATTAGACTCTTTTACTTTTTTCTGAATTTTTTAGTATTTCCACTATGGAATATAGAGCGGACTAGTAGAAGAAAAAAAATCCTATTTAGGATAATAATTGGATAACAGAGCCTCTACCCTGTCAACGGATAGCGAGAGAACAAAATCTGGATAAATACCGATTCCTATTACTGGTAAAAAGATACAGATTAAAAGAAAGAGTTCTCGCGGGCCAGAATCCACAAAATTTTCGTTTGGAACATGAAATAGCTTGTATCCATAGAACATCTGTCGTAACATAGATAATAAATAAATAGGAGTTAATATCATTCCAATTGCCATTACAAAAGTAATTAGCATTTTTGGCATTAACAGAAATTTTGGACTAGTAATTAGTCCAAAAAATACTACTAATTCCGCAACAAAACCGCTCATTCCTGGTAAGGCAAGAGAAGCCATTGAAAAGCTACTAAACATGGTAAAAATTTTTGGCATTGGGATAGAAACCCCCCCCAGTTCTTCGAGATAAACAAGGCGCATTCTATCACAAGCCGTTCCCGCTAAGAAAAAAAGTGTAGCCCCAATAAATCCATGGGATAATATTTGTAAAATAGCTCCATTGAGTCCAATGTTGGTTATGGAACCAATTCCTATAATAATGAAACCCATGTGAGAGACGGAGGAGTAGGCTATTCTTTTTTTGAAATTTCGTTGACCAAGAGAAGTTGAAGCTGCATAGATTATTTGCATCGCTCCTATTATTACTAACCAAGGGGAAAATAGATAATGAGCATGAGGTAACAATTCCATATTGATCCGAATCAATCCGTATGCTCCCATCTTTAATAGGATTCCCGCTAAAAGCATACATGTACTGTAATGCGCTTCCCCATGGGTATCTGGTAACCACGTATGTAGGGGTATAATTGGCAATTTGACAGCATAAGCAATAAGGAAGCCAAAATAAAATAGTATTTCCAATGTTGCAGGGTATGATTGATTAATTAATCTTTCCAAATCTAATCTTGGTTCGTTGGAACCGTATAAGCCCATACCTAGAACTCCGATTAAGAAAAAAATGGAACCACCTGCAGTATACAAAATAAACTTTGTAGCTGAATAGAGACGCCTCTTCCCCCCCCACATGGATAAAAGTAAGTAAACAGGAATTAATTCTAACTCCCACATGATAAAAAAAAGTAAAAGGTCTCGCGAAGAAAATAATCCTATTTGACCGCTATACATTGCTAGCATGAGGAAATAGAATAATCGGGAATTCCGGGTAACCGGCCAAGCTGCTAAAGTAGCTAAAGTAGTCATAAATCCTGTCAATAAAATAGATCCTAATGAAAGTCCATCGATTCCCAATCTCCAGTGGAAATCGAAGACATCTATCCATTTAGAATCCTCTTTTAATTGGATTAAGGGATCCTCCAATTGGAAATGATAACAGAATGCATAAGTCATTAGAAGGAATTCTAATAAACAAATAGACATAGTATACCACCTAACGATTTTGTTTCCCCTATGAGGTAAAAAGAAAATTAATGAACCCGCAAATATCGGCAAAACAACAAGTATTGTTAACCAAGGAAAAGAACTCATGATAAAGTGATAAAGACAAGATACGTTTTGACCAGAAAAGCCCGTGCTCGATTATTTTGAGCACAGGCTTCTTCGGTAAAGAGGAATCAGACGATTCAAGTGGAATTTTTTGTAACGTATCAATAAGATAGAGCCATGCTGCGGGTTGTCTCAGGTCCTAAATAAACGCGGACACTTAAAAAATCTGTTGGGCAGGCGGATTCGCATCTCTTACAACCCACACAATCTTCGGTTCTCGGCGCGGAAGCAATTTGCTTGGCTTTACATCCATCCCAAGGTATCATTTCTAATACATCTGTTGGACAAGCTCGTACACATTGAGTGCATCCTATACATGTATCATAAATTTTTACGGAATGTGACATTGGATCTATAAATTTTCCTTTTCAACATAAAAATTTTCGATCTGGTCAAAATGAAATTAGTACTATATCAATCAAATGTATTGTAGACACCAGACGAAGCAATGGTTTATCCAAACTTCAACAAATAATGCAATATATTTCTTAATCCGTTTGTGAGAAAGCATGAAAAGAGCCAAGAGACTTGAATTTTGGGCTTCAACAATCATAATTATACGAATTGTATATACGAATTCGAATTAGCCAATAAATTGGCTATCGTCTTTTCAATATAAATTATTGCAATATTCAAATTGCAATATCAATGAATTGCAAAAATTCAACTAAGTAAAAATGAATACTATGGAATAACCTACTCAAAAAATGGATATTCTCAAATAATAAATAGTATTCATGTTAATATTTCATATTATTATATGTGTCCCTTTGTTTAGAAGATTCTATGTCTAATTATTCAAAAAATTAGATTGATTGATACGAGTTGATTTCCTATTACGATGGATGGAAGAAAGAATGGATAATCCAATAGCTGCTTCAGCAGCCGCAAGGGCTATAACAAAAATTGCGAAAATGTCTCCTTTTAATTGGCGACTATCAAATAGATCAGAAAATGTTACGAGATTTAGATTAATTGAATTCAGTATAAGTTCAAGGCATATTAGAGCTCTAACCATGTTTCGGCTTGTGATCAATCCATAGATACCAATCGAAAATAAATAGACACTCAAAAAAAGTACATGCTCAAACATCATTAACTAACTCCTTATCAATCTCGATTCATTTCAATATGAGGACAAGAATTGAACCGATTGAATTAATTAGAATAGAACAATTACACAACAAAAGAGAAAAGAAGGTATTTGTTGGCAGTAGATGGGTTTTACTAAATCAAAATTGTGGTTCTTTAGTGATTTTTTTTAGATTTGAAATTCTTATAATTTTGACTCATTCTAAGTATTTCTTATTGCCGAGCCATAGTAATTGCACCTATTAAAGAAACTAGAAGAATTATGGAAATGAGTTCAAATGGAAGATAAAAATCGGTTGCTAAATGAATCCCAATTTGTTGAACGTTATTTATGAGACCCTGTTCTACTATTTGGTTTGATCTTGTAGTCCAAAGAATTCCATACCATGACGTATCTGGGATAGTAGTCATTAGTGAAAAAGGAATAGTTATACAAACGAGTGAAGTGAACCCATCTCCAATAGTCCAAAAATTCTTATCTTTAGACCATTCTGAGCCATTTACGAACATTACGGCAAATATGATCAAGACATTTATAGCTCCCACATAAATAAGAAGTTGTGCCACAGCTACAAAGTAGGAATTCAATAAAATATAGAATAAGGATATACAAACAAGAACTAATCCTAGCGAAAAAGCAGAAAAAGTTGGGTTGGTAAGTAATACCACCCCTAGACCCCCTAGTAGAAGAACAAATCCCCCAAATAGCACAAGAATTTCATGTATTGGCCCAGGTAAATCCATTATGGATAAGAAGAAATTAATAGTATAAATTTTTTCATGAACTGACTAAAACTAAAAGATTCAAGGAAGAAAAAAGGGATTAGGAAATTTTTTTGTATATTGTATATAAGTTCTTTCTATAGTTAGAAATCACATCACGAAAATCTACTCTGATTTAAAATCAGGAATAATTTGCAATAAGCAGTAGGTATTCGTTTTTCTTTCTAGTTAGTAAAGAACTTTTGGATTCTAACAAAAAAATTCTAGTAATCAGTAATCGTTCTTGAATTCCAAGATTTTTCTTCGTCTATTTTACTTTGAGTTGAATTCCTAATTGTTTGAATTGTGTAATCTCCCATTATGGAGATTGGTAACCGACTCAAAGCAATTTGATTGTAATTCAATTCATGACGATCATAAGTAGAAAGTTCATATTCTTCAGTCATTGATAAACAGTTTGTCGGACAGTACTCAACACAATTACCACAAAATATACAAACTCCGAAATCAATACTATAATTAAGCAATTGTTTCCTTTTAATATCCTTTTCAAATCTCCAATCCACAAGAGGTAGATCTATAGGGCATACGCGAACACATACTTCACAAGCAATACATTTATCAAATTCAAAGTGGATTCGCCCCCGGAAACGCTCCGATGTAATTGATTTTTCATAGGGGTAGTGAATCGTTATAGGTAAACGATTTGTGTGGGATAAGGTAATTATGAAACTTTGACCAATGTACCTTGCTGCGCGTATTGTTTGTTGACCATAACTCATGAACCCAGTTACCATAGGGAACATATTCGAAATATCTATGAAAAAGGTATGTTTCTTTCTCTTGTTTGAGAGAACTTTTGTGTTGAAAATATTCTTACTGTTATTGTATTATCTTATTTTATAGTGAAACAAGTTGGGAAGAAGTTGTTAATAAGAGATTGCCCAGGGAAATAGGTAAAAGAAATTTCCATCCAAGATTTAATAACTGATCCATTCTCATCCTGGGTAAAGTCCATCTTATTGTGATAGAAATGAAGAGAAATAAATAAGCTTTAGTTAATGTAATAAGGATACCCATTGTCATTTCTAAAATTCCAACCATTTTATTCATTTGGAAAAATCCAAAAAAGGATATATAGGGAATAGACAAATTCCACCCGCCTAAGTAGAGAACTGTTACAAATAAAGAGGAAACTAATAAATTTAGGTAAGAAACAAGATAAAATAAACCATATTTGATACCAGAATATTCCGTTTGATAACCTGCTACTAATTCTTCCTCTGCTTCTGGTAAATCAAAGGGTAATCTTTCACATTCCGCCAAAGAAGAAATTAGAAAAACCAGAAAACCTATAGGCTGACGCCAAAGATTCCATCCAAAAAAACCATATTTTGACTGTGCTTCAACTATATCAACTGTACTTGAACTGTTGGATAATCATAGTCGACGATAACATCACAGTTCCCACCGCTATTCCAAAACCGTACATGAAACCTTAGTTTCATACGGCTCCTCTATGATCAGAAAAAAGGAAAGTACTGTTTCATTTCGTTATTATCTTCTTGGGCGTAGTTAGAATTATCTAAGATAAAATCGATTTCAACGTCCTAAATTAGACCAAAGGAATTCTGTCTGCTAGAATAATAAAAAACGCTTCCGAATTCATCTCATCCTTTATAATATAATGGTACTTTTTCTTTGTTCAGCAATAACTTAATCTTGGAATAAAACACTCGTTATAACAATTAATAAACGAAAAGAGTTGGGTATTAGTTCATGAAGAATTCTGTATGAATATGGATAAATGATGAAAAGAATAAATAAAGATCTTTTTTTTGTATTGCATTCCATATCTTTTGTCCTATTCTTCTTTCCCCGAGGGGTATTTAAAAAGAAAAAAGAAATAAAGGGTTAATTCGTTCTTGATAGCCATTTCCTTAACAAGTGAATGGGAACATACTCTGGATCGGAATCCGAAGAAAGTACTACTTGCTCATTTCCACCAATTTCAAGTCCTTATTATGATTCCTTTTATGAGGAAAAATATCTAATGCCTTAGATTCCCTCATTACTAATCCTTTATGTACTTTAGTGTTTCTAATCCCTCACTAACTTTTGATGGATTCCCTTATGATTACAACTTTCTGTATCGGGAATCCCTTATTATTGCCCGCTTCAAGATATGATGACTAATCAAAAAATCTCAACCTTGGGGTAAAGAATTTACACCGCTTATGTTTACTTCCATTTTTTCTTGTACGTAGGAAATGAGATTTTTTCTTTTTACTACAAATTAATAAGCAGTTTTGTTTCACTCATATAGCTATCTAGTTTAACTTACTAACCTGAATATAGAATAAGAAAAGGAAGATAAATATTCAATGAATTTCAGAGGAAAAAGATCCTATTTTAACGAATCGCACGTAGAGATATTGCTAGTACACAAAAAGTTAATGGGATTTCATAACTAATAGATTGAGCGGCAGCTCGTAGACCACCTGAAAAAGAATATTTATTATTTGAGCTATATCCTGCCATAAGAAGACCAATAGGAGCAATACTTGAAATGGCAATCCATAAAAAAACACCAATACTAAGATCCGCTAAAACAAAGCGATATCCCAAAGGAATAACTAAAAAACTTAATAAAATTGATATGACTGCTATAGACGGTCCAATGCTAAATAAGGGAATATCCCCTCGGGATGGCAAGATATCCTCTTTAAAAAGTAGCTTAGTTCCATCTGCTATAGCTTGAAGCAGTCCCAGGGGGCCAGCATATTCAGGACCAATACGTTGTTGTATCGATGCGGATATTTCTCTTTCTAACCACACAATTACGAGTACTTCTATTGTGATTCCCAGTAAGAGGGTCAAAATGGGTAGAATCCATATCAGTCCATAGACTTCTTTTAATAATTCCAAGTTCGAAAAAGAATTGATAGCTTCTACCTGTACCCTGTCTATTATCATTTCAACGATCAACTTCTCCCATAATGATATCTATACTACCTAATATCGTCATGATATCAGCCAATTTCATTTTTTTGACTAGCTGAGGAAGAATTTGCAAATTAATAAAACCGGGCGGACGAATTTTCCATCTCCAGGGGAAAAGACTATCATCTCCTACCAGATAAATTCCTAATTCACCTTTTGGGGCTTCCACTCTTGCATAAAGCTCTTGCTTTGACAATTCAAAATTGGGCGAAGGTTTTTTACCAAGAAATCGATATTCAAAATCATTCCATTCGGAATTCTTTGCTTTCTTAAAGCGTCGGACTTCTAAATTCTCATAAGGGCCCCCAGGAATTTTTTCTACAGCCTGTTGAATAATTTTGATTGATTCCCTCATTTCACCGATTCGTACTAAATAGCGCGCTAATGAATCCCCCTCTTTTTGCCATTGGACTTTCCAATCGAATTGATTGTAAGACTCGTAAAGATCAACTTTACGAAGATCCCATTGTATTCCAGAAGCTCGTAACATGGGGCCCGATAAGCCCCAATTTACAGCTTCTTCTCCGCTAATAAAACCAACTCCCTCAACTCGTTCCAAAAAAATGGGATTCTGTGTAATAAGTTGTTGATATTCAATAACTCCTCGTAAAAAATAATCACAGAAATCTAAACATTTATCGATCCATCCATAAGGAAGATCGGCAGCAACTCCTCCGATGCGAAAGTAATTATGCATCATTCGCATACCTGTAGCAGCTTCAAATAGATCATATATTAATTCTCTCTCTCTAAAAATATAAAAAAAAGGAGTCTGCGCACCGAGATCTGCCATAAAAGGTCCAAGCCATAACAAGTGAGAAGCTATACGGCTCAATTCTAACATAATTACCCTAATATAGCTGGCTCTTTGGGGTATTTGAATATTCTCCAAGAATTCTGGTGCATTTACCGTTATTGCTTCTGTAAACATAGTAGCTAAATAATCCCAACGTGTTACATAAGGTAAGTATTGTATAATAGTTCGGTTTTCCGCGATTTTTTCCATTCCTCTGTGTAAATAGCCTAATATGGGTTCACAATCAATAACATCTTCACCATCGAGAGTAACGATCAGTCGAAGAACACCATGCATTGATGGGTGGTGAGGGCCCATATTGACTATCATGAGATCTTTTCTTGTAAGCGGTAGACTCATATCCTTTCTTCCTTAATTCATTATTCCATGAAAATGGATTATTCCATGAATTCCTCAAAACGAGGCTCATCAAAATGCAAAATCTAAGACTACTATAAGACTACTAATAAAATAAGAAAAAAAATTCGAACGATGAAATTACCGCTCCCTAATATCCAACTGACTGATTAATTTCTTATAACGTACTCTATTTTTCTTTGCCAAATAAGCCAGCAAACGTTGACGTTTTCCCAAAAGTCTTCGGAGACCTCTTTCCGATGAAAAATCTTTTTTGTGTAATTCCAAATGTGAAGCAAGTCTCCGTATCTTATTGGTGAAACTGAATACTTGAAATTCAACAGAACCCCAGTTTTCTTCTTTTTCTTCTTTAACCATAAATCCAAAAATTTTTCTACCTCCTTTCTTTTTCATGTATTTTTCTGATCAGGAAAAATAAAAAATTATGTCAGTT